ATAACGGTGTTCAATTATCCGAAACCGAATTTCCTAAAAATTGGTTACTAGACGGGATTCAGATAAAGATCCTATATCCTTTCTGTCTGAAACCTTGGCATAGATCTAAGTCAAGAATCTTTGATATAGATCAAATGAAAAAAAAGGAGAAAAAATCTGATTTTTGTTTTTTAACAGTTTTGGGAATGGAGACTGAACTTCCTTTTGGTTTTCCCCGAAAAAGAAATTCTTTTTTTGAACCGATTATTAAGGAATTAAAAAAAAAAATAAGAAAATTGAAAAAAAAATACTCTATAGTTCTAAAAATAGTTCGAAAAATTTTTAAAAAACGAACAAAACCCTTTCTAAATATCTTAAAAAAAAAAAAAAAATGGCTTATTAAAGTTATTCTATTTTTAAAAAGAATAATAAAAGAACTCTCAAAAATAAATCCAATTCTATTTTTTAGATTAAAAAAAGTATCTAAATTAAATGAAACTAAAAAAGAAAAAGATTTTAAAATAATCCCCAATCAGAAAATTAATGAATCATTTAATAAAATTCAATCTACAAATTGGACAAATTATTTACTGAGAGAAAAAAAAATGAAAGATCTAATTGCTAGAACAAGCACACTAAGAAATGAAATAAAAAGAATAAACCAAGAAAAAAAAAAAGGAATTCCGGAACTAAACATTATCCATAATAGAACAAGTTTGAATCTTTTAAGATTCAAATCACAAAAAAATATTTTTAAAATAGTAAAACGAAGAAATACTCGAGTCGTTCGTAAATTCTATTATTTAAAAAAAAAAATTACTGAAAAAATATACATGAATTTCTTTTTATCTATCATTACTATTCGTAGAATAAATATGCAACTTTTTATTGACAAAAAAAAACTGGAAAAATACATTTCCAATAATCAAAGCAATGAAACAAAATTTGAGAAACCAAATCAAATTCTTTTTTTTTTCAATAAAAAAAAGTCGCTTCATAATATTCTTAATAAGAATTCACAGAATTTTTATGATTTAACCTCCTTGTCACAAGCATATGTTTTTTACAAATTATCAAAAATACCCGCTCGTAAATTGTACTTGTATAAGTTAAGACCTATTCTTGAATATCATGGAACTTCTTTGTTTCTTAAAACTTCACTAAAAAATTATTTTGAACCACAAAAACTATTTTATTCTGAATTAAAACAAAAGAAACCTAAAAATTTTGAAAAAAATCAATGGCAAAGCTGGTTACGAAGTCATTTTCAATACAATTTTTCTGCGATTACCTGGTCTAGATTAATAGTACAAAGATGCCGAAATAGAATTAATAAACGTGATACAATTCAACAACAAAATTTAAATAAACAGGATTTTGATGAAAAAAATCAATTTTTTTATTACAAAGTCTATCCATTACCAACTGAAAAAGAAAATTTTCAAAAATATAAAAGATATAATCTTTTACCCTATAGATTTCTTAATTATGAACATAAAAGGGAACCGTCTATTTATCGCTCAACATTTCAAAAAACAAAGAATTCTTATAATTACAACACACATAAAAACAATATTTATGAAATATTTGAATTAGGTGATAGCCCTATTAATTTTTTTTTAATAAAAAATGATATTAGGAATATGGAAAAAAATCCGGATAGAAAATATTTTGATTGGGAAATTTTCCATTTTTGTCTTAGAAATACAATCGATATTGTAACTTGGATCAACATCGATATCAATAGTAATAAAAATACTCAAACCGGGGCTAAAAATTATCAAATAATTCAAAATTTTGATAAAAAAAATAGTTTTTTTCTTATGATTGATACAAAAATCAATTCACAAAAAAAAAAAAAAAACATTTATGATTGGATGGGGATGAATAAAAAAATACTAAGTGATTCCATATTGGATTTCAAACTTTGGTTTTTCCCGGAATTTATATTACTTTATAATACATATAAAATGAAACCATGGAGTATACCAAGCAAATTGCTGCTTTTCAATTTAAATCTAAATGAAAGAGATAATAAAAATAAAAACACTAATAGAAAGCAAAAAGGGGCTATATTGTCAAATAAAAAAATAGATTTTGAATTAACAAATCAAAAAAAAAAAGAAAAAAAATCTGCAGACCAAAGAGATCTTAGATCAAATAAACAAAATAAAGGAAACCTTAAAGATATTGAAGAAAATTATTTGCAATCCAATATAAAAAACTATAATAATCAAAAAAAATACAAAAACAATACAGAAGCAGAAATAGATTTGTTCCTGAAAAGGTATTTACTTTTTCAATTAAAGTGGAATTTTACTTTGAACCAAAGAACCATTGAAAATATCAAGGTATATTGTCTCTTGCTTCGACTAGGAAATCTAAGACAAATAACTCTATCCTCTATTCAAAGGAAAGAACTTAATCTGGATACAATGCTGATTGAGAAGAATTTAACTCTTAGAAAATTAATAAAAAAAAAGCTATTTATTATAGAACCCCTTCGACTATCTGGAAAAAA